TCAAAAAAGGGGGGTTCCTCCTTTTATCGTTGTATGTGAAAGACATGTATTCTTCAAAATGGATCGTTCTTTTTAGTTATTATCTATACTTATTTCGTGTATGTGGATAATTTTTTTAATATACTCTTTTTAATATACATTGTTTTTTTACTTTAACATATAAATATATAATAAACATACAAATATATATAATACAAATATATTTATATATACATGTATATGTGATATATATATCACATATACGTATGCGCGCACATCACACATCACATATATAAATGACATGAGGGAAAAAAATGGAAGAAAATAAGGGAAAATAAAAATTGATTAAGCCCAGAGTGCTATGTCCATAATTCAAAGTAAGGAGTATCATAAGATTTCTGATAAACATAAGTTTTTTTTATTGGGTTTCAATCCAATCAATCAGTTACACAACAAGTTAGGTAATTACTCCCTTCCCAAAATGAACTAGAATACCTAGGTATTTTTTTTAATTCGAATATAGATACTATGATCCATATTTGAATAAAAAAGTACTCTTTTTTTGGTCTAACTCTTTTTCCTTACTATATATAGTATACTATATAATATATTTATTATACTATTATAGTATAATAAATATGTTTATTAATCACAAAAAAAAAAAAATCAGAATAATTAAGAATCCCAATATTTGACTTTTTTTTTCATATCCTTTTTTTTGTTTATTTCTTTTATTATTGTTCCTTTCTAAAAGGATAAAAAAGATAAGAATTGGTGAATCGAGAACAATTTGTAATTATAAGAAAAAAAAGTTTCTTTTCTTATGGAACATACATATCAATATGCGTGGATAATACCTTTTCTTCCACTTCCAGTTACTATGTCAATAGGATTTGGACTTCTACTTATTCCGACAGCAACAAAAAATATTCGTCGCATGTGGGCTTTTCCTAGTGTTTTACTCTTAAGTATAGCTATGGTGTTTTCAGCCAATCTGTCTATTCAACAAATAAATGGAAGTTTTATCTATCAATATCTATGGTCTTGGACCATCAATAATGATTTTTCCTTAGAGTTTGGATACTTGATCGATCCACTTACTTCTATTATGTCAATACTAATTACTACTGTTGGAATCATGGTTCTTATTTATAGTGACAAGTATATGTATCACGATCAAGGATATTTGAGATTTTTTGCTTATATGAGTTTTTTTAATACTTCTATGCTGGGATTAGTTACTAGTTCAAATTTGATACAAATTTATATTTTTTGGGAACTTGTGGGAATGTGTTCTTATTTATTAATAGGGTTTTGGTTCACACGACCAATTGCAGCAAGTGCTTGTCAAAAAGCTTTTGTAACTAATCGTGTAGGGGATTTTGGTTTATTGTTAGGAATCTTAGGTTTTTATTGGATAACAGGTAGTTTAGAATTTCGGTATTTGCTCGAAATAACTAATAACTTAATCCAAAATAATGGGGTCAATTCTTTATTTGCTACCTTGTGTGCTTCTTTATTATTCGTCGGTGCAGTTGCTAAATCCGCACAATTCCCCCTTCACGTATGGTTACCTGATGCTATGGAAGGACCCACTCCTATTTCGGCTCTTATACACGCTGCTACTATGGTAGCAGCAGGAATTTTTCTTGTAGCTCGGCTTCTTCCTCTTTTCATAGTCATACCTTATATAATGAATTTCATTTCTTTAATAGGTGTAATAACACTATTATTAGGGGCTACTTTGGCCCTTGCTCAAAGAGACATTAAAAAAAGCTTAGCCTATTCCACAATGTCTCAATTGGGTTATATTATGTTAGCTCTAGGTATAGGTTCTTATCGAGCTGCTTTATTCCATTTGATCACTCATGCCTATTCAAAAGCTTTATTGTTTTTGGGATCCGGATCCATTATTCATTCAATGGAACCTATTGTTGGATATTCACCAGATAAAAGTCAGAATATGGTTCTTATGGGTGGTTTAACAAGATATGTTCCAATTACAAGAACTACTTTTTTATTGGGTACACTTTCTCTTTGTGGTATTCCACCTCTTGCTTGTTTTTGGTCCAAAGATAACATTCTTAATGATAGTTGGTTGTATTCACCAATTTTCGCAGTAATAGCTTATTTCACAGCAGGATTAACCGCATTTTATATGTTTCGGGTATATTTACTTACCTTTGATGGGTATTTCCGCGTTCATTTTAAAAATTACAGTAGCACGAAAAATGGTTCGTTCTATTCCATATCTCTATGGGGAAAAGGAACTCCAAGAGGAGTCAATCCAAATTTACTTTTATCAACAATGAATAAAAAGGTTTCTTTTTTTGCAAAAGAAAGATCCAAAATTGATAATAATGTAAGAAATAGGATACGATACTTTAGTACTTACTTTGGAAATAAATACACTTCCATGTATCCTCACGAATCGGACAATACTATGCTATTTCCTCTTCTTGTATTAGTACTATTTACTTTGTTGGTTGGATCAATAGGAATTTCTTTTGATCAAGGAGTAATAGATTTTGATATATTATCGAAATGGTTAACCCCATCAACAAATCTTTTACATTCAAGTTCTAATTATTCTGTAAATTTGGATGAATTTTTTACAAATGCAATTTTTTCGGTAAGTATAGCAATTTTCGGACTATTCATAGCATATATTTTATACGGATCCGCTTATTCATTTTTCCAGAATTTGGATTTAATCAATTCATTTTTAAAAGGGGGTCCTAAAAGAATTCTTGTGGACCGAATAAAAAATGTGATATACAATTGGTCATATAATCGTGGTTACATAGATATTTTTTATACTAGAGTTTTTACCGTGGGGATAAGAGGATTAACCAAACTAACTCAGTTTTTTGATAGACGTATAATTGATGGAATTACAAATGGTGTTGGTGTTGCAAGTTTTTTTATAGGGGAAGGGATTAAATATATGGGAGGTGGGCGAATCTCGTCTTATCTATTCTTGTATTTATCTTATGTATCAATATTTTTATTTATTTTTTTATTTATAATAAAATAAATTCCTAAAAATGAGATTCATCATTTCAGAGATATAAAAAGAAGAAAAAAAAAATGTTTTGTCTATTCGATCCAAAAAAAGCGGAGAATGCACATTTGCTTGAAACATTTCCCAAATAACCGTTTTACGTCTTTGAGCACGCATGGATCCTTTGATTATATCCCGACGAAAATCCGATTGTTGCGAGTAACGTATCAAAGCCACCTCTTCTGCTTGATCACTATTATTAGTATTATTTGTAGTTGTAATAGGGTTGGTATTCTGATTGTTATCAGTATAAATTACTACGCGTTTGGCTTTTCTTGAACGAATTTCATGATCTTCCTTAGATTCTTCCTCATTTTCTTCCTCCTGTTCTTCCAAATCATCAGTTAATTTGTATGACCACCGAGGAACCCTTTTATGGATTTCTTCTATTCCAATAGATTTATTTCTAATTATTGTTTGATCGTTTGGATCAGTTGTAATTACATCGAATACCCATTTTAAAGCTTTTGTTTGATTTTCAAAATCAATTCTTGTTTGCTCTCTCAATAAAGAATATTTTTTAAAATGCAAAATGGGTGCAGGCTCAAAAGGAAATTCTTTGATTGAGGTTAAGGAATTACCAATATAATTCAGTAATGATTCCCTATCAGGCGGATTCTTTTGATGTTCAAATTTTCTGGAATAATTAGAATTATTAGGAAGTAGCCCATAAATCTTATTTATCCAATTGATTTCTATGGAATCCTCCGTATCTGTAGAAGTGATTAAATCATTCATGATCATATGTGAATAGAATTTTTTTATTGTTCCACGATATGGTCCCCTCAAAAAGGGGTCATACGTTTTGGGCAAGTATTTTTGTTCGTTTTCATCATTGCATAATCTGGTCCTTTTTTCGAGCATATCTAGAGCAAGAAATCCCTTTTCTTTTTCTAGAGCTTTTGTTCGACTTATTAATTCATTGTTCAAGTTGTACTTTTTTTGCTCATTGGTATAAACCCAATAATGATACTGATCCACATGGGATAATTTTTCTGTCGTGTACAAAGACATTTTTCGTTCTATCATTTCCGAAAAAGTCGATAAACTAGGTGGATATGTAAAAGATATTATTTGTTTTCCATCACTTGGACATGTATAAAAAAAATATTGTGCCATTTCATTTCGTACAGCATTTTCAAATTGATTATTTTTTATATACCGACATGGGCGATTCCATCGTTTATAATCGAA